GGTCTTATTCAAAACGCCTCGTGATCTTCAACCAATTTTGTGCTTCAATATAATTACCCGGACTAAGCGCTATAGCTTGTTTCCAATACTCAGCAGCTTGATCGGACCAAGCCTCTGCAATTTCAGAATCACCTTGTAGAATGGCCTGTTCTCCCCGGTCGGAATAGGTAGCTCCTTCCCTTCGAACCGTACTTGAGAGTTTCCTACCTCATACGGCTCGACAATCGATTCTTTTTGCTTGCGCCCCGTCTTAATCTACCTTATGTTAATTGAATTAAATTTGTCATATTGTCATAAAAGTATCCCATTTTTGTTGGGTTAGCCAGAAGAAGTTAATTACATAAGTTTAAAACTCTAATTTTTTGATCAATAAAAAGCTTTATCTTTTCTCCCACCTTCAGAGGAATGAAGTATGGATCGACCCTATATCCTATATATAATAGTGTTAAAATATAGTGTTAGAATTCTCTGAAAGGTAACTATCTCGATTGCATATATGGAATTTATATAATATAGATATAGAATTTTTGAAAAAGACTTTCCTCCCTAATATCCTAATATAATATAAGAAAAAAGAACTTACGATCTTTGGGATCTGATGCTACACCGCTGCTCAATACCTTAGTGGATCAACTCTATTACATAATTTGATTCCTAACTTTTATCCTGTATCACGGGATAAGTAAGCAAAGCAGTTCTTAACTCTATCGACCAAATAGCTTGCTAATTGATCTTTACGGTGCTTTCTCTATCAATTCAATCCTTTATCCATGGAGTATATAGGCTTTATCCATTTCTTCTTAATTTTGGTTCTCGTGAAGTCTCTTTACTTGCTACAGCTGATAAAAACCGTTGCTTTAGACGACGCATATGTAGAAAACCTATTTCATTCTAGTATTTACTAGTTAATTGGATCTTTTTTTCTTCTTTCTATAGTAGAGATAGTCGCACGTAATGACAGATCACGGCCATATTATTAAAAGCTTGTGGTAAGAATGGGTTTCGTTCCAGTGCCCGGAAATAATATTCCAAAGCCCTTGTATGCTCTCCGTTGCTTGTGTGTATAAGTCCTATGTTATAGAGTATATAACTTCGATCATAGGGATCAATTTCTAGTCGCGTAGCTTCATAATAATTTTGTAAAGCTTCCGCATAATTTCCTTCGGATTGAGCCAACATCCGTTACGGTCGTTCATTCTATTCAAAGAATCTCCGTTCCAGAACCGTACGTGAGATTTTCATTTCATATGGCTCCTCCCTTCTTTCTGCGCATAGTACTAAGGGAAATAATCCATGAAATTCAAATTTGACTATTCTCATTATGAACTGAAAGGAGCTAGTATTTTTACAAGAAATCTCTAGCCAGCCTTCCTGCAAGAGGTTTTTTATTAACACCAACTGTATTAGTACTAGATGGAAATGGTAACTCCAACAATTTCTTTGTCCTCAACGCCCCCTATTTCCAGGAATTAGTCACTTCAACGATCTTTGATGGTTATACGGATACCCAAAGTACGAACGAGATGGATGTTTGTTGTCCCAACCATTCTTGTTAGCCCCGATACCGATAAGGAAAAGGGTAATTTATAACAAAGTTTTCATGTTGTTGATTCCTAGGTGTAGTGCTTCTTCCCCTATGCTGCCTATTGGTACTAGTGGAGTAGGATTGACTCGCAATACGGAACCCATAGGTGTAACCTTTCGCTAAATACTAAAATCAACAATTGAAGCATCCGAGGCTGCATCAATCGAGGATACACGACAGAAGGAATTGTTCTATCTACAAACTTCACCTTCACCAAGCGTGGGTTTATTTTAATAATTTGGTTTTTTCTATCTCGAACTATGTCTCTTTTCTTTCTCGTAATACTGGACCTAAAAAAAAGAATCAAATCGCACCATCTCTGTAATAGGTAAATGCCTTTTTTTCTCCGGAAGTTGTCGGAATTATTCGTAATAAGATATTGGCCACAATTGAAGAGGTCTTATCAATAAAATTTGCATTTATCTGAGATCTTGGCATAATTAACAATCCATTCTATAATTCTTTTCATTACCCTTAGGGTAAGGGGAAAATGATCCCGCAAACTAAAGGAATTGTACGGTACGAAATAACATAAAATAAAAACAGACTAATTATAAAAAAAGATGTGGACCTTTTGTTTGGATTGGACAAGGAGAGATATGAAATATTGAAATCAGATTCGATTTCATTCGAATTTCGTAGTATAACAACGAACGGAACTATAATAAATATTTCATCTAAGTTGAATAACCGAGGATTGTACTGCGGATTCTGATAATTCGAGAAGTTTTTATTTGGTTATGATCCAAAGAAGAAACAAAAAACAAAACGGATACTTACCTTAGTCTAATCCATTTTTTTTTATAGAAAAATTATTTCGTTTTGTTTTTTGTTTGCATAACATGTATATGCCATGTCATACAATTTAAATATAAAAATACACGGGACGATTCAATAATTTGTATTAGATCTATG